TGACTAGTATTTGTATCTATCTTTAACTTGAATTTTTTTTTAATTGAAATTTAGGGAAGTACTTTAGAAACATATGTATAAAAAAACATATTTTATTGAGTCCCTTCATGCCTACTATAACTAGTTATTTCGGTTTTCTACTAGCAGCTTTAACTATAACCTCAGTTCTATTTATTGGTCTAAGCAAAATACGACTTATTTGAAATTAATTGAATGAATCTTTTTTGATCAAAAAAGATTTCTATGGTATTTCATATGTTCGATAGTTCCTTACCGTGTTAATTACCCAATTTTGGTCATTGAGATTCATCGGCAATACAGATTAAGAGCTAGGAATAGATAGTACCTCTCTTTTTTCCCTTTCAAAAATGAAAACAAAAGAAAATTGAAATGATTGAAGTTTCTTTATTTGGAATCGTCTTAGGTCTAATTCCTATTACTTTGGCTGGATTATTCGTAACTGCTTATTTACAATACAGACGTGGTGATCAGTTGGACTTTTGATTAATTAGCATCTCTTTTTTTTTACTGACCTCCTTCTTGCTTTTATATGCGGGAGGTCTAATTCAGATTGCTGCTCAATTATTTGCGAACAGTGGAATTTTGACACAATCTAATAAACAAGAGTGACATCACGCTCTGTAGGATTTGAACCTACGACATTGGGTTTTGGAGACCCACGTTCTACCGAACTGAACTAAGAGCGCTTTTCTTGTTTTTTCTAACAAAACGAAAAGGCTAGAAAGAGGACATTCTTTAACCCGAATCGATTTTGTACGTATATACTATATTATAGTCTATCATAAATTTCAGAATTATATGTATGTCCAATTTTATTAAAAAAAGATAGATCTAAAACGGATTCCTCGTTACTGCTCAGAAGAGCAGTAATAGGTAGGGATGACAGGATTTGAACCCGTGACATTTTGTACCCAAAACAAACGCGCTACCAAGCTGCGCTACATCCCTTTCAATTGGTTTACAGTGTCATTGTAGACAATTCCTATCTTGTTTTCCACATCTTTCTTTTTTTGTTTCATATCAGATAACAAACATATATATAATTAAAAAAATAACTTTTTTTTTTAGGAAAATTCTATCAATTTCAAATTTACATAAAAAGGCGTTTCCATTTGAAAATGGAATCTATAAGATCGTTCTAGTAGACAATATTTGAATTCTAATTTTGAAAATGGGGGTTACATATACAAATACAAGAACTTCTTAACTACATGTACATCTAGAGTTATATATATTACTATATATATTGTAATACAATAAAGAAGAAAGAAGGAGGATTTCAAATGCGAGATCTAAAAACATATCTTTCCGTAGCACCGGTAGTAAGTACTCTATGGTTCGTTTCGTTAGCAGGTTTATTAATAGAGATTAATCGTTTATTTCCAGATGCATTAACATTTCCCTTTTTTTAATTATAGTTATTAATATCAGAAAGTATAAAAAAATTTAGAGATACGATCAACGATCGGGGACTAATCCCCCCCTTTTTTTTCTAATTCTTTTTTTAGAATAAAAAAGAATTAGAAAAAGGGGGGGCGAAAGGTCATAAAAACGAGGGTTCAGGATCCAATTAACAACAAAAAAGGTGTTGCTAGGGACAGAGTATCCTACGAGATACTTAAAAAAAATACTGTATAAAAATTTGAAATATAGTTTTCAAAAAATCATTGTATTACTTATTATTTTCTTTTTATTTAATTACTAATTAATATTCATTGCAACGCAATATTTCAGACATTTTTTTTGAGTTAATTAACAGCTTCTATTTTTTTGTGGTTCTTGTTCTTTATGGATCCTAAAATGAAAATAGAAGATTGGGGGTGAATCATAAATCCAAAGGAGGTTTCATGGCCAAAGGTAAAGATGTTCGAGTAATAATTATTTTGGAATGTACCAGTTGTGTTCGAAATAAAGAATCGGCGGGAATTTCCCGATATATTACTCAAAAGAATCGGCATAACACTCCTAGCCGATTGGAATTGATAAAATTCTGTCCCTATTGTTATAAACATACAATTCATGGGGAAATCAAGAAATAGATCAAATTGAGTACTTGTATGTTAAATTTTATTTTAAGAACAGGAGTAATGAATGATAGTATCTACGTATTATTACATATATATAAATATAAACAAATAAAATAATAGAAAGAAATCAAATCCTATATTCTATAATTCTATATAGAAACTCTATCCTATATAGAAATAGAAATCGTTTTTCTTTTGATCCGATCAAAATAGGATTTTAGAGGTAAGGAATAAAAAATTATGAATAAATCTAAGCGACCTTTTACTAAATCCAAGCGATCTTTTCGTCGGCGTTTGCCCCCGATCCAATCGGGGGATCGAATTGATTATAGAAACATGAGTTTAATTAGTCGATTTATTAGTGAACAAGGAAAAATATTATCTAGACGGGTGAATAGAGTAACTTTAAAACAACAACGATTAATTACTATTGCTATAAAACAAGCTCGTATTTTATCTTTGTTACCTTTTCTTAATAATCAGAAACAATTTGAAAGAAGTGAGTCAACCCCTAGAACTACTAGCCTTAGAACTAGAAAAAAATAGACTTATTCTTCAATTGAATAACAATTCCAATCTGAAGGAATTCAAAAAGAGGTTACTATTTTGTTCGACAAATTCAATCAAGCATCAAAATTGGATTATTACGTCTGTGTCTGTCATAAAAAAAAAAGAAAAGAATCGTCGAAAAGAAAAAGAATAAGTCTTTTTTATCGACTATATACCCTCGTTTTGTTTTGACGACTTTCTTTTATAATACTAATTTCTACTCTACCCTCCCCGAGCTTATTCTCCTTAGAACTCTATTTCAAATATTTTAGTGGATTTCTTCCAATCCCCTCATTTTTTGATCTCATTTGAAATCGTATAAAGACAACTCCTATTTAATAGAGCTATTTGTGCAAGTATTTTTCGATTAAGAAGTAATTGCTTCTTGTACAGATTGTGTATGAATCGGTTATAACTATAGAATACCTCCGTTTCGTGAATTACGGCATTTATTCGAGTGATCCATAAACGACGAAAATCTCTTTTTCTTTTACCCCTATCCCGACGAGCCGAAACTAAAGCTCTTATTCTCTGTTGAGTCATAGTTCGTGTAAGTCGTGAATGAGCCCCTCGAAAGCTTGATGCAAATAAACGAAGTTTTGTTCTACGCCTCCGAGCTATATATCCGCGTTTAATTCTAGTCATTGAATAAATCAAACTTTGATGAATAACTAATTCTTTTTTTAGTTATTCTTTTCCCCTTTACTAGTCATTAATAACCAAACGAATTATTCCAATGTATAAAAAAAAAATTCCAATGGCTTTTGCTACTCTAACCTTCCCCACCACTATTTTTTGCTAGGTATTGTCCTTTGCTTTGAAAGGATAAATTGCCTTGATACTTGATATAAAAAATAGAATAACTACAAAAAGTAGTAAATAGAAATGGATAAATAGTGGGTTCCTTCGTTTCTATGGTTACTTCTAAAACGGTGAGGCCTTCTCTATACACCGGAGCTCCTTCTTTTAATTAATCAATACTATTGGTAACTTGTACAATTCACATTCTTTGGCTCTACCCCATTAATATTCCAGTAATAGGTCTTTCACAATGAGATCCACTTTATACAGTAACGGTATTTTATTTGAAAATTGATTTGGTCATTTACCCTGTTAGTCCGTTTTTTTCTTTCAAGAGTGGAATCTTTTTAATAAAAAATGGAATTTCCCCCGCTTAATGTATAACCATTTGTTATCATTGGGGGTTTTCTAAAAAAATGGAGTTGATTGGATTTGCACCAATGTAAACCATAAGTTTCAGACACAATAGAAGATATGAATGATCTATCTTTTTGAAATAATGAATCGAGTTCCTCCATTTTATTAACAGGTACGGATCCTTGATATTTCAAAAAGAATTTCCTTTTTGTGTTTAAGTCTATGATCTAAACGAGTCGCACATACACCCGAGTACATGTTCCTCGTCGCTGAGGGCATCCCCGAAGCGCTGGGGATTTCGTGACATTTCGGATTGGCTGTCTTGTATTTCTAATAAGTTGTTTAATGGTTGGCATACGGAATCATATAAATAATGGGCTGGTTTAGATGGGTTCTAACCGGCTAATTCTGAATTACTTCTCTTCAAGATTCTCTTCAATATATTTTTTTTTATTTTTATATTGAAGAGAATATGAAACGAAACCTTTAATCTAAAAAGATATAAAAGTAGCAATGGTAGATTTGCATGAAATCGCTCCTATTTTTATTGAACCGCTACAAGATCAACAATTCCATGAGCTTGGGCTTCTGTTGCTGACATAAAAACATCCCTTTCCATGTCTTCGGATACAACCCATATAGGTTTGCCCGTTCTTTGTACATAAACCCTTGTGATGGTTTCGCGAAGTTTTAGTAGTTCTTCCGCTTCCAAGATAACTTCTCCCGTTTGTGCCTCATAAAACGAACTAGCGGGTTGATGGATCATTACCCTGATGATATAATAGAAAAGGTTCTTCTGTTTCGCAGAATGAGGCGAGATAACAAAAAAAACAGAGAAATTTGAATAACCGTACAGGCGTTTTTTGTGCGTTGCATACGGCTCCACAATGGAATTTACGTTTTTGACCTTTCGTCGAAAGAAAACAAAATATAGGTTCTATTATACGCAGATCCATAAATGATCCAATTACCATCCTTCTTTTTTGGTTTGTAGGAGTTAAAAAAATACTATGATGGTTCCGTTGCTTTATATATCATTTTTTTGATCCGTCTATGATTCAGCAATCCCAAAGTGTCTTTTTTTTTTTTGTAAATAAGCTTCCGGTGTGAAAACAAAGTTTGTGACGCTGAGATGTGCCCGAATAGGGAAGATATCATTTTAAATACCCCTTTCTTATCTCATACTACTCTTTCAATATATAATCTAATTTTTTTAATCTAAAAAATTTCATATCGAATTCGAAG